CAATTCTAACTAACCCTAAGCGTGAAAAAAAATCTATTGGAATAAACAAAATAGGTAAAAAACCCCCTCGATGGTCATACAAATTAATCAATGAGTTGGAACAACATTTTAAAAAACGACGAAAAGAACAAGGCGTAATGCAAGGGCTGGATCACCAGCTTCGAACAAGAAGATTTAAACGTATAGCTTTTTTAACTCGTTCCAGACGAAGTTTTAAGAAGTCTCATTTCAAGAATTATAATTTTTATAGAAAATTTAATAGAGATTCGGGTTTTATAAGTTATTTAGAAGAACCGGATTTTCGTCGAGCCGTAATAAAAGGATCTATGCGCGTTCAAAGGCGTAAAATGGTTATTTGGGGACCCTCTCAAGGAAATCCCCATTCCCCCCTTTTTTTGGAAAAAATGGAGGATTTTCCTTTTCCTATATCCAACCTAATGAAACTTTTTTTTAATATTAGAGATTGGTTGGGTAAAAAGTCAGAATTCGAAATTTTAGATCAACAATTCCAAATAAAAAAAAATAACCAGGAAGACGCAATGGAATTCTGGGATAACATTCCATATGCACAAAAAACAAGAAGTGTTCTGTTACTAGCTCAATCAATTTTTAGAAGATATATTAAATTACCCTTATTAATAATAGTTAAGAACATTGGCCGTATTTTATTACGGCAATCTCCGGAATGGTATGAGGATTTCCAAGATTGGAATAGAGAAATTTATCTAAAGTGCAGCTATAATGGTCTTCAATTCTCCAAAACGGAATTTCCTAAAAATTGGTTAAGAGAAGGTTTTCAGATCAAAATCCTATATCCTTTTCATTTGAAACCTTGGCACAGATCTAAACTACGACTCTCTGATAGCGATCGAAAGCAACAGGATGATTTTGATTCTTGTTTTTTAACAGTTTTGGGAATGGAAACAGAATATCCTTTTGGGCCTCCTCGAAAAACACCTTCCTTTTTTGAACCTATTTTTAAAGATATAGACTATAAAGTCGAAATCAGAAAATTCAATTTTAGAGTTCGAAGAGTTTTAAAAAAAATAACAAAGAAACAAACAAAAGCTGTTTTATTTGTAAAACAAATAATAAAAGAACTTTTAAAAGGAACAAAAATTCCATTATTTATACCGAGAGAAATATATGAATCAAGTCAAACTCAAACAGAAAATGATTCTATAATCAGTAATAAGATAATTCATGAATCACTTAGTCAAAATCGAGCTACAGGTTGGACAAATTATTTACAGGCAAAAGAAGAAATGAAACATAGAATTGATAGAAGAAACACAATCAGAAATCAAATAGAAATAATGAAAAAAAATAAAAAGAATAATGGAGAATCACCCCCAAAAATTTGGAAACTATTAAAAAGAAAAAATATTGAATTATTAATTCAATTTTGCATTGAAAAAATATACATTGATATCTTTCTATGTATCATTAATATGCGCAGAATCACTCTATACCTTTTTATGGAATCAACAAAAAAAATTGTTGAGAAATACATTGACAATAATAAAAGAAATCAAGATCAAGAAAGGATTAATAAAACAAAACAAAATCAAATTGACTTTATTTCGCCTATGACTATAAAAAAGATATTTGATAATCTTAGAAATAGTAAGCGAAAGTCACATATTTTTTTTGATTTATCTTACTTGTCACAAAAATATGTATTTTTTAAATTATCACAAACCCAAGCAATTAACTTCAATAAGGTAAGATCTATTCTTCAATATAATGGACCATCTTTTTTTCTTAAGAATGAAATAAAGGATTTTTTTGGAAGACAAGGAATATTTGATTCCGAAATAAGACATAAGAAACTTCCAAATTATGGAATGAATCCATGGAAAAACTGGTTAAGAGGTCATTATCAATACGATTTATCTCAGATTACATGGTCTAGATTAGTCCCCCAAAAATGGCGAAATGGGATAAATACCTCTCAAAATAATGATTTAAAGAAATGGTATTCCTATGAAAAAGACCCTTTTTTTTATTACAAAAAAAAACAAAATTTGAAAGTCTATTTATTATCAAATAAAGAGGATAATTTTGAAAAAAACTATAGATATGATCTTTTATCATATAAATATATTCATTCTGAAACTAAGAAGAAATCCTGTATTTATAGAACATCATTAGAAAGAAATAAGAAGCAGGAAAATTCCACCAGAAATAAAGAAAACTTTTTTAGCATACTCAAGAATATTCCTATGAAGAATTATCTAGGAAAAAGTGATATTATATATATGGAAAAAAATACGGATAGAAAATATTTGGGGTGGAAATTTAATACAAAAATTCAGGTTGAACCTAATAAGGACCAAATAAAGGATCAATTTCATATTTTTTATCTTCCAATTGATTCAAATTGCGAAATCAATTACAAAAGGGTCTTTTTTGATTGGATGGAAATATCTTTTGATTGGATGGGAATGAATGAAAAATTCTTAATTTTAAATCACCTCATATCAAATCCGAAAGTTTT